TTCCATATTCCAATCCCATTAGATAACAGAAAAAGAAATGAATTGAAAATTCGATTTGTTTGATGAGATCAAGAAAGAATCATAACTATATATATATAGTTATATAGTTAATATCCTTTTATTACTTAACTTATGGATGGGGGTTTTATTCTTCAACAAAAGATTCGCAGCAAAGAGATATTTCATCTAGCAGGAAATCTCGATTTTTGAGTCCAAGAAATAGGATCAAACAAAGTGCGTGACATAGTAATGAATAGGGCTTGTATTTATTAAATGTGCGTAGATAGCTATCTATTTATACGTTTCTATAGATATGTTAGATATGTTTCCTCCTTCATTTTTATTGCGGGTGGATTCGAGACCGCACATACCGCACTATAGCTAAATTGTTATTTTCTAGTCAATTTGCTATTCAAGGAAAAATGGAAGCACGGCAATTTACTGAGAATTTGCTGTGGGGATCATATCATATAGGGGGAAGATGGGCGATTAGCTATTTGTATAAGCATTTCTGCTCTGGGGTTTCCATCGACTTTTAGTTGCAAACAGAATGGAAATTGGTTTATTGAAAATAATTAATACGGGTTTAGTTTAGTTAACTATCAACATATCAATTTATATATTATTAGTATTAGTATATTATTACTATTAGATTCTATATCTATTATTAGATATATTCTATTATATATATTATTATATAATAGAATAGGGATTCTAAAATAGGGATTAGGAATCTCAAATTTTCAATTCAAATACAAGAATCATTCATCAATTTCAAGTTACATTTCATAGTTAATGGTTCCAATTTGCCCCGAATTATGACTTTGGTGACGGAAAAATCACATTAAGTTTTTTTTCAATATCAAAAGGAAAAGTTTTTGGATATTTATGTTTTGAGATACTATCCATATAAACATATAACCAAAGGAATGGACCCAATACAAAAAACGATGGGTTTATTTCGGGGCAAGGGATTAAAGAAAATGGGATTCAAAATGAAAAATCCAAGTGAAATAAAAAAGAAAGAAATTAAGTAATCCCACATCCCATCCAAAGAAAGAGAGACTATTCTCATCTATTTCAATATTCTCATCTATTTCGTAAGGTATTATTTTGGTTTGGCGACATGGCCGAGCGGTAAGGCGGGGGACTGCAAATCCTTTTTCCCCAGTTCAAATCCGGGTGTCGCCTGATCAACAAAAAGGAGAAAATCTTGTATTTGATTTGGCTGATATAACTCGATTAGTTTTTCTCCAGCAGAAGCAAACGTAGGAAAAGGCCTTTGGATACTTGCTTGATTCTAAACATCTGGAAGTTCCGTTTTCTAAACAGAAAGTGCTAGAAATGCTTGCCTTTAGGATTCTGGGTAAGATTCCCCGAAAGATTCGAGTAGTGGAATGAAAAAAATTTCATATAAGGATTTCCTGATTCCATTCCACTACGTAATGGGGTGTTTCATTACTGGTTCTTGAATTCAATTCGATAGCCTGATGGAAAATTAACTTTTTTTGATAGATAAGATGCACTACACCTAGAAAAAATGCAAAAAGAAAGAATGAATTGAATTTATTTTCAATAAACCAAAATCAAGAATGAATAAGTGATCCTCGGGTTGATCCCGGAGATAAATATTAGACAGTAATGATTAGATGAAACGGGAAACAGAGGGATGGAGTAGAGCGTTATCTACTCCTGAATCGAAATTCATTTTTAGGGCTTTTCCCGAATTTTTTACCTAATACCTAACCTAACTAAAATAGATAAAAGACAAGAAAAGAAAGAATAGCTTTTCCACATCTTATCTTAAGATTCAGCGGATTCCCCCTGATATTTCCAAACGTGTGACTGCGTATTTTTTTATGCTTACCCCCTTTCGATTCCACTAGAAAAAGAGTATCACTTGTTGGAAGCGGATTTATTGGAGCCTTTCATCAACGGCGTTAGGTCATAATCCCCTTTTTTTTGACTATGCGCCATTGATCCCACTATTATTAGTGAACACTAGTGGAATATCCTTCATAGAGACAGGAGACATAATTTACATGGATATAGTAAGTCTTGCTTGGGCTGCTTTAATGGTCGTCTTTACTTTTTCTCTGTCCCTCGTAGTATGGGGGCGAAGTGGACTCTAAAGGCACTACTAATTGATTGACGTGAAGAATCAAGCTGTATGGATTGTTTTATAGACACACTTTTTTATTTTAAAAAGCCCTTCTTTTTTTTTGATGTATATATATTTTATGTATACATAAAATATAAAGATATAAAGTATATAATATACAACTTCTTCCATTACAATAAGCATAATTGGGAGTATGCTAGCTAGTATGGTAGAAAGCATCTTTCTACCATACTATCGGATCTCATATAATAGTATCCCGCTAATTCGCATTCCACTTACGACGCAAAATTCCAATTAATCCTTTTGATTTCTTCGATTTCTTCAATAGGTGCCTCAAAAAAACAATCAAGTTTCATTCAACTTAATCACTTTGACTCACGGTTTTTACATATATTATAAGTAAAAAGGCAGTAGGAACTAGAATGAAGAGTGCAGTAGCAATAAATGCGAGAATATTGACTTCCATAATCTCAGTGTTTTTTATTTTTCATTTTTATTAGGCAATAATTCGGGATTTAATCCCATAGAGATGAGCCAATTTTCACCCCGAAAATTCAATGGGCTGAATTCAACCTCGATGATATTGAATCAGATCAATATCATGAATAAAATATCTGAGCTATCAAATCAATTCATCGTTTAAAATGGAATAGTATACCACAGGAAGATCTTTTTTTTAGCCATACCAAATTCAAAATCGGATTCATGATCCAATTCACATGATTCAATTCAATCGACTTCCTTTCTCTTTTGGATTCTTTTTTCTTTTTTTCTTATTTATTATTATATTTCTCTTTCTTTCTTGTTTTTCTATAAATTAGACCCCATTCCTTGTAGATTCATCTGATGAATCTGATGAAGTAGTATTTGAATACTCTTTACGTTTCATTTCCGTTGGTTACAAACAAACCAACTCAAACAAACAATAGAAGCTAAATAAAAAAGAAGAAGGAGTTAACTACTTTTTTTAATGATCTAATTTGCGTGGAAAACAAATTAAACAAGTATCCTAAAAAAGTCCTAGTATTATTATACTACTACTAAGATATAAAAAAGATTGAATCTTCTAGCAACGTTCACTATGTATAGTCTGTCTTCGACAGCACTTCTCTTAAAAAAAAATTCATTCTCTCTAAAAAGAGTTTGGATCCTTTTTTTCATGTTATTGGCTTTTATTTGATTGATTTGATTCCGTCGGGACTGACGGGGCTCGAACCCGCAGCTTCCGCCTTGACAGGGCGGTGCTCTGACCGATTGAACTACAATCCCCATGAGATCAAGCTATCGAGTATACATATATATATTTATACTTGCATTGAAACTAAACGATTTCAATTTTGATTCGAATCTCGGTTTTATAAGGATCACCGAGGCACGAGGGATATACTGATATATCGATACTTTATCGAGAGCGACACATAACATATTATTAGTTCAGTACTGTCCAAATGGAATGAAAACCCATCTTTATCGTTAAAAAAAAAGTTTTTTCTTTATTCGGTTTTTATTATAGGTTATTATTATATATAAGATATAAGACTATTTTGAAAATCGTAAATTGAGATTAGAGTTCTTAGCAAAATAGGAATTTTTGCTAACAAAAAAATGGAACAGAGCAATTCAAGTGGTAAGGATATATCCGAACTTTTTTTATTCGTTAATATCCGTCATTTTTGAAGAACAAAGAAAAAGTCTATATCATTTCATGGCGGATCAGGGAATTCTTGGGCCGAGCTGGATTTGAACCAGCGTAGACATATTGCCAACGAATTTACAGTCCGTCCCCATTAACCGCTCGGGCATCGACCCAGGAAGAAGCCATTCTTGGCTTAGTTAGAAGCCTAGATCAACTTCTTTTCGTAGTACCTTACCCCCAGGGGAAGTCGAATCCCCGCCGCCTCCTTGAAAGAGAGATGTCCTGAACCACTAGACGATGGGGGCATACTTGCCCAACCGCCATCATATTATACGATACGATGATTATCATATGATAAGTTTTTTTATATTGTCAATATAACGGAAGAGTCTGATTAGACTCGAAAGGTCTTTCCCTCTTTCATATAATTTCATAAAATTTTTTGATTCATGATTTTTTCCTAAAAAATTCATTCTAATCGACATCTAGAAATAGGAAATTCTTGATTCGATACTATAGAGAATAGAGTTTTTTTTTAATTCAAATAGAGTGTCTATATCTATATTTATTCATTATTCAATCTCTATTTATTCTTCATTAATTCACAAAAAAAGAAAAAAATCAAGATAAATCTAAATAAATAGAAGTAATATGAAGTCAGGATCCTTTTTTCAATAAAATTTCAATTTTTTTATTTAAGAATAAGCAAGTAAATTAACAAACAATATGAAATTGGGAAGGCGTGGATCAAGACAAGAAGTTCTCAAAAATTTTTCTTAAAGAATTTGTTTGATTCGGCGGACAAGTTGCACCTTTTTATCATATGATTCGATCAAATATCTTTCATATTTGTTCATTTTGAAGATCATATCAATCAAATTAATTATTGATTTATTAGAATATATATTTAATAGAATAGAAATAGATAGAATAGAAATAGATAGAATAGAAATAGAGAAGTCAATTTCAGTCTTGAAACAATTCATTCCAGTTTTATTTCTCAACCCGTATGTTCAACCTATACCCTAGAATAATATCTAAATAAATCCAATTTTTCGTTCTGGAATCAACCATATCCATTCTGAGTCTATTGCTGAGTCTAATGCATATATATATTTATTACATAATAATAGATTTTTTAGATCTAATCTATATATATATTATTTTAGATATATGACATGGAATCTTGATTGAGTATGTAATATTAATGAAATGGAATATATAATCTATATATATAAATTA